TACGATTGAAAGTTTTGTACTATCATCCATAGATCCTTTATTCATACTCATTCAATTGGAAGAATTGAACCAATCAAAAAAATTATGCTTCTCGACTCCATAATCCAATTTTTTTATGAAAATTCTGATTGCCTTTTGGATAGAAATCGTGAGAATGTATATTCTTTCCTCAAATGTCCTATTGAGGTTTAAAGGATTAAATCTTTTTAAGAAATAAAGTTTTTGATCGGAATATGAAATATGAAAAAAATGGAAAGACCCTTTAACTATTGAAGTTGTTAATAGAACGAATCACACTTTTACCACTAAACTATACCCGCTACATATTAATTATTGGATATGAATGGACCATTTGTCCAACAAAGTAATCAGACGCAGTCAAGATAGCATCAGAATCATGAAAATTCCAGCATTAACACGTATTTTGTTCCACTGCGGCGCGTAATTTAAAACTTGAAAAAAAAATAAGTGAATAGTAAAAAGTTTAGTCAAATTTCAATAGTGTACTAAAGTTATAAGTATTTTTTTTTCTTTCTTAATACTTCTTTCTTATTAAGACTTATTAAGTGAATTATTAAGATGAATATAATATTAAACTTCAACTTTCATTTATAATGAAATTCGTTTTTCATTAATGAATTTCCGAATTTTATACTGAAAAATAAGAAAATAAAGACGACGATTAGTACTATATTACTAGATACTATAATACTATATCATAGTAGAACACTTTTACTATAAAGACTAAATATTAGAATTTATACTCATTTATACTCTAATTTACTAGAATTACTATATAAGGTACTACTATATAAGGTACTATAATATATTATAATATATAATATACTAAGATATACTAACTAAGATATACTAAGAATAGATATATAATCTCTAATATTTAAATTTCAATATAGAATATTCTATATTAATCATTAATCTAGATCTAGATAATTTTTGAAAGAATTTATAAGATAATCTATCTATTAGAATCTTATATAATTTCCTAATAATTAGGAATGGGAATAAAAATTACTATTCTTGTTTCAATAAAAATTTTTATTCGTCGAAACAAAAGAAGTACTGGCCCGGCCAGTACTTATACTTAACCAGGCCGGGGAAATGAACCTTTTGTACAAAATAAAAGAAGTAAGGTATTCTTTCTATTGGAGAAATATGTTTTGAATCATTGAAGGAAAATAAAAATTGTTCTCAATCTTGACTTACACGTGTTAAAGATAAATTTACAATTTTGAATGGGGAGAGATGGCTGAGTGGACTAAAGCGTCGGATTGCTAATCCGTTGTACGAATTATTCGTACCGAGGGTTCGAATCCCTCTCTCTCCGACCCCCCTCTGATCACTTAAGATTTTAGAATTTAAATAAATTTCGATTATTTTCTTTTATGAATCTTTTATCTTTATCTAGCATCTATTCCATTTCTTTATACATTTACCTATGAAAAAATTAAGGAAAAAGTAAAAACAAATCTCATATCTTTTTTTATTCTTCACGCCCGGGATTACGCCCCGGATCATTAGATAAGAATCCGAAGATGAAGAGAGAAACAAAGAATATTACTACTGTGTAAACGAATAGTTTAAGAGTAAGCATTACAAATCTCCAAGATAAGATAAGATCATTTTTTTTAAGGAAATAGATCACCTATTTTACGACACAAACTAGACACTATTTTGATATGAAGCTCTAAAGATGAAAAAAAAGGAAGTTTTTTTGAAATTTCTTTTCACGAATTTCTTTCTAATGTAATAAGATTCATATTTTTTCGTTACCAAAAATTTCTTGTCATATCCATATTAGGTATTGTATGGGATTTTATAAAGGAAAGGTCAGAACAAAAGAAGAAATAAGCTGATTAGCTGATTAAAGATAAAGATCATCACCCCTTTCCCTTATTCAAATGAAATTTCAATATAAAATATAAAATACCAGAATTTCACTTTTTGAATCGAGGGTTCCTAATGTCCAGACTTAGCTGAATCTTATTTATGATCTTATTGATTTTCAGAATAAAAATCTCATCTTTTTTTTATCGAATAAATTATGAATTGAATAGATATTTCATTTTTATCGAAAACTTACAGCAGCTTGCCAAACAAAGGCTAAAAGAAAAAAGAGTACAGGGATAACCGGCATAACGTCTACGATTGGATTGAAAAAGGCATAAGCCTCGGGCAATTTGGAGAAGAAAAAACTACTCGAATAAAGGGTATAATTAAGACAGATACAGATTAAACTAAAGATATTAAACATAACAAATATTCTTTTCTTGTTCTTAAAGATTCAAATTAAATTGAAATGATAATAAATTATCAGATTGGATTGAGTTGTTTTTCTGAGGAAAATTTTCAAATAAAAAGGCAGATGCAGATAAAAGAAAGAAATTCTTATTTTTCTTTGACTTCTCCCTAATCAAGAATCCTTCCTTAAATTTTCCAATCAAATAAGAATACAAGGAATTCTATTTTCATACAATATCTTAATTGAATTCTAAGTAATGATCAATTAATCTTTTTGATTCTATATCTATTGTGTTGAATCCTAGCGACAACATGTCCTATATTTATTTTGGTTGGTTATTGACGAATAACCAATATTTATCTTATTTTTTCTTAGACCAAATCAAAATGGGGCGTGGCCAAGCGGTAAGGCAACGGGTTTTGGTCCCGTTACTCGGAGGTTCGAATCCTTCCGTCCCAGATCGTTTGCATTAGAAACGAAAGATTCTTCTCTATTGAAATTTAAATTTTAATTCAACAATTTTCTGTTTAATGTTGGATACAATGTTATCCAATCTGAATTCTAAGAATCATTCTTAGAATCATATCTTTTTTTTTTTTTTTACTTTTTTACTGGAGATGGATGCGAAAAGATAAGAATCCTCGGATTCTTATTTTCTCTTTGATCTTACCTTACACGAGACTTTTTCTACTCCATAATAATGAAAACAAAGAAACTTTATTCTCAAACTATCTCTCTGTTTTCAATTAAATGAAAATAAGATTCAATTGGAGATGGTAAATAATAAGTAAATCATAATATTAGAAAAATAATATCTCATAAATAAAAAATGAGAAAATATTCAAAAAATATTCATAATTAATATATTCATATATATTAATATTAGAATTTATTAATACATAAATACATAATTATTACATTACATAATTATTACATATATTACATAAGAGTATAAAATAGAAAGAAAATTAAAATATAAATTATTAAATTTAAATTATAAATTTCTAAAATTATAAAATTATAAATATATATTATATATTGTATTTGTATATTATTTGTATATTTTTATTTTGTATATTTTTCTTATTAATATTATCTTATTATTTCAGATTATCTTATTATTATAATAATTAAATATTTAGTTAAACATTTAATTAAATTTAGTTAAAGTGGCTAAAAACTTTTATCCATTCATGGGTATTTTTTTTCATTTGAATGAAAGTAAAGTCAAAGGCTTTTTTTGAGGTTTCTAATTTATTAAAAAAAAAAGAGGTTTATGATGGACAATCCCGAAAGATCTGTTGAAGATGTAAATAAGTTTGCTTAAAACTGATTTGTTTTTTTTTCATGTGATATTATTCATATCATATAAGAAAATATGGGGTATTTTTAAGTGAAATCCTTTCCGGATAACACTTATCTATAAGTGTAGATTATTATGTATCGATTGGTTCAGCCAATGACTATTCATGATTCCATATTGAATCAATTGCATACGGTTCAAAATTAAAATAAAATGAGAGGGATGTTATGGTAAAACTTCGTTTGAAACGATGTGGTAGAAAGCAACGTGCGACTTGAAGGACATGATTGGCTGTGGATTCTGACATCCACCATCTTCATCTTCTCTTTCTATACGAATGAAGATGCTCTTGTCTCGACATAATTTGTTCTGCTAGGAACCTAATTGAATTTGTTTTGGGTTGCTAAATAACTAAATAAAGATACTAATGGTATATAAAGGTATAGCATATGATGGAGCTCGAGCAAAAATGATTGATTCATTTATCGGAGGAATAATCTAGGGTTAGTAACAATTAATAAGTTAGACCAACTTTGTAAATATATCATCAATATTTAAATATAGATAAATGGAGAGGTTCAAAAATGAACAAGTTTGAAATGAAAAAATCAAATTTGTCGAAATTTTCAAACTGTTTCAATCAAGAGTGTATCACAAAGGAATCAATCTTTCGTATAATTTTTTCCTTTTCTTTTCATAGAAAGAACAAAAAACAAAAGGTATGTTGCTGCCTTTTTGAAAAGGAGTAAGGATCACCGAAGTAATGTCTAAACCCAATGATTTCACAAAGCGCAAAGCAAAGACAACAAATTCCGGAACAAGGAAACACTATTTTCACTTGTCTCAACAATTGGATCAGAATGAGTAAAAAAAAATATATCCGAAAGGAGACAAAAAAAGAGGTTATAGACAGCTCAAGAAATTCTAAGGATTTCCTTTCGAACTCTTTCAAAACTACCCAACTTGAGTTAGGAGTATAAATGAAATTTATTTTTCTGTAAAGAAGGAAAAAAAAGGCTCAAATTACAGTCTAATTCTTTATGGATCCATTTCTCTTTCTATCTATCTATTATTTATATAGATATATATAATATATATATAAATTATATAAATTAGAATCATTTTTTCTTGAGCCGTATGAGGAGAAAACCTCTTATACGTTTCTAGGGGGGCATCTTTTATCTACATCTATCCCAATGAGCCATCTATCAAATCGTTGCAATTGATGTTCAATCCCGAAGAGAAGGAAGAGATCTTCGAAAAGTGGGTTTTTATGATCCGATAAAGAATCAAACTTATTCAAATGTTTCTGCTATTTTCTATTTCCTTGAAAAAGGTGCTCAACCCACAGGAACTGTTTATGATATTTTAAGGAAGGCAGAATTATTTAAAGAATTTCGAGTTTCTTTTGATAAAAAAAGAAAGGAAAAACAAGAATCATGAATAAAAAAAGGATAGGGTAACTAGTACCTATCTTTGTGTAAATCTTTATTCAAAGTTTTTTCTTTTCTTGTTCTATTCATACTTATTTTATTCTTCTTTTTCTTGCTTCTTTTTGTGGAACCCCCCAAACAAGGGGGGTAATCTTTTTTCTTGTATTTGTATTGTACCTTTCTTTTTTTGATTAAATAAAGCCGTTATTTTTTCTATCTTTACCTTTTCCTTATTTTTTTCCGCTCAAAGTTTTATTCTTTATATTATGCTAATCCAACACAAATTTCTATATAATTTCTTGAAATTTGTTTGATAAAAAGTCCATTCATATTGACAATGGCGTATCAAACAAATATAATTTGATCGTATATAAATAGATCTTTTTATCCCCATTCCCTATCGGCTCTTTCCTTCACTTTAGTAAAATGAATGAGTTTGCTGGATTTTTTTATTTCGATCATATCTACACTTCATATTGATCCGGGTTGCTAACTCAACGGTAGAGTACTCGGCTTTTAATTGCGACTATGATCTTTTACACATTTGGATGAAGGAATTCGTCTAGACTATTGGTAGAGTTTATAAGACTGCGACTGATCCTTAAAGGTAATGAATGGAAAAAAAAGCATGTCGTAAAAAGAATATAAAAATATAAAAAAATATAAAAAAGAATAATATAATCATAGAAAAAGAAGATTTCTAGTACTCAATTTCTAGTACTCATAATAGAAATAGAACGAGAGTTTTTCTTTTGATAACAATTGATAAAGTCTTTTGGGTCTAGTGAATAAATGGATAGAGCCTTATGGCTCCAATTCGAGTCAGACAAAAAAGCAACGAGCTTCCCTTCTTAATTTGAATGATTACCCAATAAAATTACTAATTATGCGTTAAAAATAGATTAGTGCCTGATGTGGGAAAAGGTTCTCTTGTGAATTGTAAGTGGACCATTGATTCTTTTTTTTTTATTAATCCTAATTATTCTTTATTGTGGATTGAAGACGGATGTGTATAATAAATAGTATAGTGATAAAAAAGGTCTTTTTTTCCAAAGTCAAAAGAGTGATTGGGTTGCAAAAATAAAAGATTTTTACCCCTTTTTCTTATTGTTATTTTATTTATTTCTTTTCTTGTTATTCTACTTATATTAACAAGTAAAAGAAAAACAAATTGGATAGAAAGGAAAAAGATCTGTAGATTGGGCTTTCTGTCTCCGGGGTATATATTCTTTATTTGTTCTTACTTTTATTCTTACTTTTATATAATCTTTTACTTCATTAGATTATCATTATGTTTTTTACATGTATAAAAGTCTATATTATTGAAAGTAAAAGTATAGACAGTGCATAGTATATAATAATACTAGACTATATTATTAGAATTATCTCTTCTAATAATAGAAAATAATTAGAAGAATAATATTATTCTTCTATTATTATTATAGTTTAGTCTAGTTATAAGTTATACTATTTTAGTATTTTAGTATAAGAGAAACAATATACTACATACAACATATGCATACGCCGTTCTGACCATATTGCACTATGTATCATTTCATAACACAAGAAGTGCCTCCCCCTTTTTGGTTACAGTATAAATGTATTTAAATGGCAGAATTACAAGGATATTTCTATTGAAAAAAGATAGATTTCGGCAACAAAACTTACTATATCCACTACTCCTTCAGGAGTATATTTACTCACTTGCTCATTATCATAGCTTCAATAGTTTGATTTTTTACGAACCTGTGGAAATTCTCGGTTATGACAATAAATCTAGTTTAGTACTTGTGAAACGTTTAATTACTCGAATGTATCAACAGAAATCTTTGATTTATTCGATGAATGATTCTAACCAAAAGGAAAATGGATTTTGGGGGCACAAAAATTCTTTTTCTTCTAATTTTTTTTCTCAAATGGTATCAGAAGGTTTTGGAGTCATTCTGGAAATTCCATTCTCGTCGCGATTAGTATCTTCCCTTGAAGAAAAAAGAATACCAAAATATCAGAATTTACGATCTATTCATTCAATATTTCCTTTTTTAGAGGATAAATTATCACATTTAAATTATGTGTCAGATCTACTAATACCCCATCCCATCCATCTGGAAATCTTGGTTCAAATCCTTCAATGCTGGATCAAAGATGTTCCTTCTTTGCATTTATTGCGATTGTTTTTCCACGAATATCATAATTTGAATAGTATCATTACTTCAAAGAAATCCATTTACGTCTTTTCAAAAAGAAAGAAAAGATTCTTTTGGTTCCTACATAATTCTTATGTATATGAATGCGAATATATATTCCTGTTTCTTCGTAAACAGTCTTCTTATTTACGATCAATATCTTCTGGAGTCTTTCTTGAGCGAACACATTTCTATGGAAAAATAGAATATCTTATAGTCGTGTGTTGTAATTCTTTTCAGAGGATCCTATGGTTCCTCAAAGATACTTTAATACATTATGTTCGATATCAAGGAAAAGTTATTCTGGCTTCAAAAGGA